TTTAATGGTTGGCATGTTGAATCATATACATAATGGGCTGGTTTAGATTGATCCTAACCGGATGGTTATGAAATTTTTCTATTTAATATAATTTAATATATTAATTAATATAATAGTAAACGCGGAGATAAAATATCAAATCACGGATTTGCATAAAATCCATTTTTTCATCCAACTGCTACAAGATCAACAATTCCATAAGCTTGAGCTTCTGTTGCTGACATAAAAACGTCTCTTTCCATGTCTTCAGATACAACCCATAAAGGTTTGCCCGTCCTTTGTACATAAACCCTTGTGATGGTTTCGCGTAGTTTCAGCAGTTCTTCCGCTTCCAGGACAAATTCTCCCGTTTGAGCCTCATAAAAAGAACTCGCAGGTTGATGGATCATTACCCTGATGATAGAAGGGTTCTCTATCTGGTGTGATGAAAGGAACAGAAACGAAAGATAAAGAATAATAGGAAAAAAGATAGAATTGAACAACCGTACGGGCATTATTTTTTGTGCATTGCATACGGCTCTACAATCAAATTGACCCTTACCTTTCCATTCAAGAACAAAATAGAATCTCTCAGTTCCAGCTGGGTAAATGATCAAATTGCCACCCTTCCTTTCGGAGGAGTTAAAAAATACTATGATGGCTCCGTTGCTTTCTATTTTAAAATGGATTCTTTTTTTTGTCTTTGATTCAGCAATCCCAAAGTTTCTTTTTTATCCAACTAAAAAAGGAAAAGTCTTGTTTTTTCGCACTCTTTTTTTATAACATAAATATTGTTAAGAGACCTTCGGTGTGAAAACAAAAAAGTTTGTGACGCTGAATTGGATTCCCGATAGATAAGAGAAAATCGGGAATACCTTTTATCTCATACTACTCTCTCGATATATAATCTAATCTTTTTAAAAACCATACAAAACAAAAATTTTTCATATCGAATTCGAAGTGCCATGCTATTATTACTTAATATTCATATGGCGAAGGCATAGTTTTCTTTTTTCTCTCAAATAAAAAACCTCATTGGCGCCAAGCGTGAGGGAATGCTAGACGTTTGGTAATTGCCCCTCCAATCAGGATAAAAGATCCCATTGATGCGGCTAATCCCATGCATATTGTATGGACCTCTGGTCGCACAAATTGCATAGTATCGTAAATAGCTACTCCAGGTAGTACCCATCCGCCAGGAGTGTTTAAAAACAAATACAGATCTTTGGTATCATCCTCAATACTGAGATATACCATAAGACCAATAAGTTGATTCGAGATTTCGCTATTAACGTCTTGGCCTAAAAAAAGTAATCTTTCTCGATAAAGTCGGTTGATTAGGGTCAAATTGTATCCCTTAGGAACCGTACATGCACCTTTTGATGCATACGGTTCAAAAAAAATTGCGAAAAAAAGAATCAATGTATAGATTCCAGTCCTCTTTCTTTTTTTCCTACTCTTTTTCATAGCAGGTTTTTCTAACTTCTAATGAAAGGGCTTTTTCTTCGATTTTTCAATAAAGACTAATTTTTACTTCTTTTCTTTCTTCCTTATAATAGAAAAAGTCAATAAACTTATCGAATTAACTTCTCATTGATGTATTGTTTCATCGAGATTCAATCCAAATCACGATGGTATTTTCTTGTTCCTGAATGGGTCTCTTTGATCTTTTTAGGTTTATGCTCTACTCCGGGTAAAGATCCGCCCGATTTTGATTTGCAAATATAGGACAAATCTTCCCATCACCATTTTTTTTTGTTATGACTTTACAAATAACAGGACTAATTTATGATACATGTAGTAATCATAGATATATTACCAATTGGGTTTTTTCTAAACGGAGCCTGGATACTTCATTTTCTTAGTCCAACCAAAGCCAACCATAAATTAGAAGAATTTTTAATAGTACTATGAATCCCCCCCAATAATGCATCTAATTGCACTTCACGCTCCAATTTTTTGATGATTCAATTTCTCTTTCTTGGGCGAAACAGAGGATATCTCGATCGGGGGAGATAACGGGGAAATCCCGTATGACCCAACATATCTGACAAGTCGCACTATACGTCAACCCAAGATGCATCATCCTCTCCAGGACTTCGGAAAGGTACTTTTGGAACACCAATAGGCATAAATTGAAAGAAAAAAGAACTAAAATACTATATTTCACTTTGATGTGGAAACGTAACAATATGGTTTTATTGTCTTTATAATATTGACTTTATCATATTTATTTTATCCATAGATTAGAAAAATTCAGAAAGAAAGACAAAATAAATAAAGGAAATTTTTTACGAATAGAGCCTTCTAATGATAAATATAATGATAAATAAGGATGGACGCATTTACTCATAGAAAATGGTATCAACCCCCCATTGCGTATTGGTACTTATCGAGTATAGAATAAATCTGCTTCTCTTTGTTCCTATGAACAGAATTATTCCATTATTACGAACAGAATAGAATAAATATTAACTCAACCCTTGTTAGGAAATAATCCACTGAACAAGGGAGGTCCATAAGATAGTCATAGTATAGTATTTTCCAATGCAATAAAGTTACGTAGTGTCTATTTTTCTTTGATAAAATCAAGGGGTATTTTCCATGGGTTTGCCTTGGTATCGTGTTCATACCGTTGTATTGAATGATCCCGGCCGGTTACTTTCCGTTCATATAATGCATACAGCTCTGGTTGCTGGTTGGGCGGGCTCGATGGCTCTGTATGAATTAGCAGTTTTTGATCCTTCTGACCCCGTTCTTGATCCAATGTGGAGACAGGGTATGTTCGTTATACCCTTCATGACTCGTTTAGGAATAACCAATTCGTGGGGAGGTTGGAGTATCACAGGAGGAACTGTAACCAATCCGGGGATTTGGAGTTACGAAGGTGTAGCTGGGGCACATATTGTGTTTTCTGGGTTATGCTTTTTGGCAGCTATCTGGCATTGGGTCTATTGGGATCTAGAAATATTTTGTGATGAACGGACAGGAAAACCTTCTTTGGATTTGCCCAAGATCTTTGGAATTCATTTATTTCTCTCCGGGGTGGCTTGCTTTGGTTTTGGTGCATTTCATGTAACAGGCTTGTACGGTCCTGGAATATGGGTGTCCGATCCTTATGGACTAACGGGAAAAGTACAACCTGTAAATCCGTCGTGGGGCGTGGAAGGTTTTGATCCTTTTGTTCCGGGAGGAATAGCTTCTCATCATATTGCAGCAGGTACATTGGGCATATTAGCAGGTCTATTCCATCTTAGTGTCCGACCGCCACAACGTCTATACAAAGGATTGCGTATGGGAAATATTGAAACCGTACTCTCCAGTAGTATCGCAGCTGTCTTTTTTGCAGCTTTTGTTGTTGCTGGAACTATGTGGTATGGTTCAGCAACTACCCCCATTGAATTATTTGGTCCTACTCGTTATCAATGGGATCAGGGTTACTTCCAGCAAGAGATATATCGAAGAGTTAGCGCCGGACTAGCAGAAAATCAAAGTTTTTCTGAAGCCTGGTCTAAAATTCCTGAAAAATTGGCTTTTTATGATTATATCGGCAATAATCCGGCAAAAGGAGGATTATTCAGGGCAGGCTCAATGGATAACGGAGACGGAATAGCGGTTGGGTGGTTAGGACACCCTATCTTTAGAGATAAAGAAGGGCGTGAGCTTTTTGTACGTCGTATGCCTACTTTTTTTGAAACATTTCCAGTCGTTTTGGTAGACGGCGACGGAATTGTTAGAGCTGATGTTCCTTTTAGAAGGGCGGAATCGAAGTATAGTGTTGAACAAGTAGGTGTAACCGTTGAGTTCTATGGCGGCGAACTCAATGGAGTCAGTTATAGCGATCCTGCTACTGTGAAAAAATATGCTAGACGCGCTCAATTGGGTGAAATTTTTGAATTAGATCGTGCGACTTTGAAATCCGATGGTGTTTTTCGTAGCAGTCCAAGGGGTTGGTTTACTTTTGGGCATGCTTCGTTTGCTTTGCTTTTCTTCTTCGGACACATTTGGCATGGTGCTAGAACCTTGTTCAGAGATGTTTTTGCTGGTATTGACCCAGATTTGGATGCTCAAGTCGAGTTTGGAGCATTCCAAAAACTTGGGGATCCAACTACAAGAAGGCAGGCAGTCTGATACAAGCTTTAGTATCTTTCCCCTCGATTTTTGGGGGGGCTTTTATATAGACTACCGAAGTAGATTTGAATCAACGCTTTTTTGACTCTTGCTCTTTCGAGACGATTTCCCCCCAAAAAAATAAAAAACAAACAGGTAGGGAAGCTATAATTGTAAATCACGATCGAATCTATGGAAGCATTGGTTTATACATTCCTTTTAGTCTCGACTCTAGGGATAATTTTTTTCGCTATCTTTTTTCGAGAACCGCCCAAAGTTCCAACTAAAAAGTAAAGTTCCAACTAAAAAGATGAAATGATTTTTCATTATCTCAATTGAAGTAATGAGCCTCCCAATCTTGGGAGGCTCATTACTTCAACTAGTCCCCGTGTTCTTCGAATGGATCTCTTAGTTGTTGAGAAGGTTGCCCAAAAGCGGTATATAAGGCGTACCCGGTAAAACTTACAAGTAAACCAGATATAAAGATGGCGACTAGGGTTGCTGTTTCCATTATGATTATATAATTTCAAGACCCCAACGGATCTATCATAAGATCGTTTATTTACAACGGAATGGTATACAAAGTCAACAGATCTCAATGAATACAATAGGATTTATGGCTACCCAAACTGTTGAGAACAGTTCTAGATCAGGCCCAAGACGAACTAATGTAGGGAGTTTATTAAAACCATTGAATTCGGAATATGGTAAAGTAGCCCCTGGGTGGGGAACGACTCCTTTGATGGGTGTTGCAATGGCTCTATTTGTGGTATTTCTATCTATTATTTTGGAGATTTATAATTCTTCCGTTTTATTGGATGGAATTTCAATGAATTAAATCTATAATAACCAAAAAGTCTTAGCTTTTGAATAAAAAATAAATCAGTTAGAACTCGGATTTCTGGGCTATT